AAATCATTCCATTCAGGGTCTTTTATTCTATCAAAGCGTCGGATTTCTAAATTCTCATAGGGTCCCCCTGGAATTCCTTCCAGAGCCTGTTGGATAATTTTTATGGATTCTGTCATTTCACTGATTCGTACTAAATACCGAGCTAATGAATCCCCTTCCTTTTGCCATTGAATCTCCCAATCAAATTCGTCGTAACACTCATAACGATCAACTTTACGAAGATCCCATTGTATTCCGGAAGCCCGTAGCATTGGTCCTGATAAACCCCAATTTAGTGCTTCTTCTGCGCCAATAATGCCTACGCCTTCAACTCGTTCTAAAAAAATAGGATTCCGTGTAATAAGCTTTTCATATTCAGCAACCCCGGTTAAAAAATAATCGCAAAAATCCAAACATTTATCTATCCAGCCATGAGGTAGATCAGCAGCTACTCCTCCGATACGAAAATAATTATGCATCATGCGCATACCGGTAGCAGCTTCGAATAGGTCATATATCAATTCTCGTTCTCGCAAAATATAGAAGAAAGGGGTCTGTGCCCCAATATCTGCCATAAAAGGGCCAAGCCATAATAAATGGGAAGCGATACGACTCAACTCCAACATAATAGCTCTGATATAGCTAGCCCTTTTAGGTACTTGAATATTGCCTAGCTGTTCGGGTCCATTTACGGTTATTGCTTCTGTGAACATAGTAGCTAAATAATCCCAACGTGTTACATAAGGCAAATATTGTATAATTGTTCGATTTTCCGCAATTTTCTCCATCCCTCTATGTAAATAACCCAATATTGGTTCACATTCAATAACATCTTCACCATCGAGAGTAACGATCAGTCGAAGAACACCATGCATTGATGGGTGGTGAGGGCCCATATTGACTATCATGAGGTCTTTTCTTGTAGTTGGTGCAATCATAAGTTTTTTCCCGAGTCATTCTTCCCATGCATTGCTGAAAGTAAAAAGAAGTTCATCAAAATTGAAACGACTAAGCTCAAATGGTATCACGCTTCAAATTAACGAGTTTTTATCTCTCGAATATTCAACTCGCCAATTAATTCTTTATAGCGTTCTCTATTTTTTTTTGACAAATAGGCCAGCAGTCGTTGACGTTTTCCCAAAATTTTCCGCAAACCTCTCTGAGATGAAGAGTCTTTTTTGTGCAATTCCAAATGTGAAGTAAGTCTCCTTATCTTAGTCGTGAAACTGAATACTTGAAATTCAACAGACCCCCTGTTTTCTTCGTTTTCTTTTTGAGAAATAACCGAAATGAATGAATTTTTTACCATAAAAAAAATCCCCTTTCCCTTTTTACAGATATGGATTTTACCGATCAGTAATAATAATGCCATTAATTTGAATGTGATATATACAATAATCTAATCCTAATTTATTTATGAACTCCTAATTTTCTGAATTCAAATCACTCAATTCAATTTGAAATTGGATTTAGATAGGGATAGAAAAGGATTGGTACATTTTCGCATCGAAGAATTTAGATTTAAAACGAAGAAGTTTTTGTTGATTCATTTCGAGATCTAATTGAGCCATTATTTATTTCATATTGGATATTAGAATGAAATGTGAGACAAGGCATGTGATCTGTGTATTTGTTTGCTTTCATATACCCTATATTATATATATATAGGGTATAGGATATATAGAAAAAGTGTATTATCCACGAATTTTCAATCGTGGATACAGATGTATCCTTAACATACTGAAACGACTGCCATTATTGGTATCAAACCAATAACGATTCATACAAGCTAAATCCTCTAATCGATAATTAGGCCAAAGAAAGAGCTTTAATTTCATTAATTTATTTTTCTCTCTATCAAGATGCTTACTGTCATGCGAAACTTGGCTGCTGTTTTTTACGTTCTTTCCATTCCAAAATACTGGATTTCTATCTCCACCATTTCTATTCTTTGAATTGAAACAATTTAGAATTCTCAATTTTCTACGACGTCTAAACGATAAAATATTTTCAGGAACAAGCAAATCAAAATGATTTTTGTCTCTATTTCCAGTTATTCTTTGATGTGCTGAAATAGTTTCATCCAAATTATTCTTAGAAACATATCTTTGTTCTTGGTATTTTTTATTAGTTTGGTGTTTACTCTTATGAACCAACGAAATACCTATGGTTTGATACATAATAAATTGGCCATCGTTTTTTCCAGACAGACGAATGGGTTCTATAATCAATACTCCCTTTTTCATCAATTCTGTAAGAGTTAAATTCTTCTGAATCAGCATTATATCCAAACAAATTTCTCTCGTTTGAATCGAGGAGATAGTAATTTTTTTTGGATCTATCAGTCTAAGCAGGAGACAACATACCTTGATATTATTCATCATTCTTTGATTCAAAGTATCGTCCCATCTTAATTGAAAAACAAAAAAACGTTTCAGGAAGGAATCTAGTTCTGCTTCCGTGTTGCTTTTGTATTGTTTTTTCTTTTTCGCTTTTTTCATGTCTGATCTTGCAGAATTTTCTTCAAGATCTTTTTGTTGTGAGAGAATGGATCCAAGATCTCCTCGACTTGTGGGTTCTTTTTCTTCTTGATTTCGATGCTTTTTATTCGATGGTATCAAAAAACTTCCTTTTTTCTTTTCATTGATCTTTTGATTTTCACTACTATTTTCATTTCTATTCAAATTTAAAAGAAGTAATTTTCTTAGTATAAACCAAGGTTTCGTTTTATAGGCATTATAAAGTAACACAAGTTCGGGGAAGAACCAAAGTTCCAGATTCGATATGTGACGCTTTAGTATTTTTTCATTCATTCCCATCCAATCAAAAAAAACTTTGTGAGAGTTTGGTGGATTGATTTCTGGAATCATAAGATAATAAAGATCTTTTTTATGAATTATTTGATAATTATTAGTACGAATTTGAGTATTTTGATTCCTATTGGTATCGATCGTGATCCAGGCCTCAATATCGACTTTTTGTCTAAGATAAAAATTGATAATTTTCCAATCAAAATATTTTCTATCGGCCTTTTTTTCCATATAGAGAATATCGACCTTTCCTAGAAAATTATTGATAGGGATGTTTCTCAGCATATCAAAAAGGCTTTCTTTATACGTGGTATAAGAAAGCTCTTGGTTCTTATGTCCTTGAAACGGAGAAAAGCATTCCGTTTTATTTTCATAATTAAGAAATTTATATGATAAAAGATCATATCTATAGTATTTTTGAAAATTATCTTTTTGATTAGATAATGAATATACTTCAAATTGGTTTTGTTTTTTGGAACCAATTAATTGGTCTTTTTCATATGAATGCCTTTTGCTAAAATTTGATTTTTTAGCTATACGACGCTGATGAACTGTATTTCGCCACTTTTCTGGTATTAATCTAGACCATCTGATCTGAGATAAATCATATTGATAATGTCCTCTTAACCAGTTTTTCCATTGATTCATTTCATAACTCGGAAGTTTCTTATCTCCTAATTTAGAATGAACCATTCCTTGTGTTTCAAAAGAATCCTTTATTTCAGGCTTAAGAAAAAAAGGGATTCCTTGAGATTGAAAAACAGAGCTAAATTTATACGAGTTACTGACTTGGATTTGTGATAATTTGTAAAATACATATGCTTGTGACATGTATGATAAGTCATAAAAAATAGGTGAATTTGTTTTACTATTACTAATATTATCAAGTGACTTTTTGATAGTCGAAATAAAGGCAATTGGATTTTTATTTTTTTTATTAATTATTTCTTGTTTTCTTTCGTTAGTGTAAATGGATTTATCAATAATTTTTTTTGTTGATTCAAGAAAAAGTTCTGTATTCATTTTGGGAATATTAATGATAGATAAAAATAGTTCTGTGTATATTCTTTCAATGAAAAATTTCAAAAAAAGGGGTAATTTAGAAATTAATCGAGCATTTCTTTTTTTTAATATTTGCCATTTTTGGAATCTTTTAGGATTATAACTTGTTTTGCTAGGACTAATATTATTTATTTTTGGAGTTACTTTTTTTTTCTCTTTTGTGATTCTTTCTATTTGATTTCGAATTGTACTTGTTCTATCGGTCAGATCCTTCATTTTTTTTTCTGTCAATGAAGAATTTGTTGAACTCGGAGATGCAATTTGACTAAATGATTCGTGAATTATCTGATTGCTGATTATAGAATCTTTTTTTTCTTTAATTTCACTCGATTCATATACTTCTACTTCTCTTAATCGAAATAATAGAATTGGATTTACTTTTGAAAGTTCTTTTATTATTTTTTTTATAAAAATAACACTTTTGATAAGCCGTTTTTTTGTTTCTTTTGATACTTTTCGAAGTAATTTTGTTTTTGCTTTAAAAACTATTAGAACTCGAAAATACTGCTTTTTCAATTTTCCAATTTTTCTTTCAAGTTCCTTAAAAATGGGTTTAAAAAAGGAAGGTCGTTTTCGGGGCGAACCAAAAGGAAGTTCCGCTTCCATTCCCCAAACTGTTAAAAAACAAAAATCATCTTTTTCTTTTTTCTTTTTCATTAGATTTTTCTGAGAGGATCTTAGTTTCGATTTGTGCCAAGGTTTCAGACAGAAAGGAAATAATATTTTTATCTGAATACCGTCTGTCAACCAATTTTTCGGAAATTCTGTTTCTGATAACGGAACACCATTATAGGTACATTTAACATGCATCTCTGTATTCCATTCCTGTAAATCCTCAGACCATTCAGGAAGTTGCAATAGGCATATACGTCCAATATTTTTTGCAATTATCAATGAAGGTAATAGAATATATTTTCTAAAAATAGATTGAGTTAGTAACATGGAACCTCTTATTACTTGCGCAAATGGAATGGTATCCCAGGCCTCTGCTATGTCTATTCGCGCTTTCTCCTTTCTTTTGTTCTTCTCTTTGTTTTCTTCTCTTTTTGTTTGTTCTTCTGTATACTCTACAATTTTGAATGCTTCCCCCTTACCCACCCAATTTCTCAAAATTAGTTTAATCAACCCGGAGATATCAAAAGATAAAAA